AAATTGAAGATTTAGTTACGGTTAGAAATCTACTTTTCTATCTTCATCCATGGATCCTTTATTCATAATTATTTAATTGGAAGTATTAATCCAATTCACAAATTATGTTTCGCAATTTTATAATTCCATTTTTCAATTTCGAATTGACCTTTGGATACAAATCACGAGAATTTCTATTTTTCCTCGAATCAGTCATTGAGAGGTAAAGGATTAAATCCTTTTAAGAAAAAAAAGTTTTTGATCGGAATATAAATTAAACCGAAAGACCCCTTAACTATTAAGGGGATTAATAGAACGAATCACACTTTTACCACTAAACTATACCCGCTACAATCTAATTATTGTATACAAATGGATCTTTTGTCGAACAGAGTAATTTGGCGTAATCAAAATAGGATCCTAAATGAATCATGAAAATTAGAGCGTTAACTTTATTTTTCGTGTTTGTGGGATTAAAGCAGGAAAAGAAGATTTAAATAATATAACTAAATTAAAAATGAAATAAGAAGTCCTTTGGAGTAATTTTAATAGAGACGGTTTACTAAAAGCACCAAAATCATAACATAAAAATGCGTTGTGTAAAAGTCCAGAGTTTCTTTTTTTTTTTTTTTTATTCTATTTTGTATTCTAAAAAATATAAAAAAAGTAGTTAAAGTAAAAAAAAAGAATAAAATAATAAATGAGACTTTCGAGTTGTTTGAATTTACTAACAAGTCTTTCTATTTTCAAATTCGATAAATAGTTTTATCTATCATCCGTTGGAACAAAAAGAGGGGCCTGGCTAGGTGTTGAGCTAGCCAGCCCGGCCGTGGGAGTAAAAGAAAAAGGGACCTTCGATCAAAATGAAAACAATAAGTCTTTTTTTAGTTTTCTTTATATTGGATCCTTTCAGCTCTTACTTTATTTTATCTAAATGGAATTGCTGATAAAAGTGATACACATCTAAATCTATATTCTTCTATATATTAGAATATATTATTTTCTAATAAAAAGATCGAAAGAAAGCCTTTTTTAATCCTTACTTTATGTGTAATGTAACATAGTAAATTTTTTTTTGAATTGGGAGAGATGGCTGAGTGGACGAAAGCGGCGGATTGCTAATCCGTTGTACGAGTTATTTGTACCGAGGGTTCGAATCCCTCTCTTTCCGCCTCCCTCGATGACTTTGTTATTTGAATTTGATTTATCTTTCAAAATTTTCAAATAATTTTTTTATTCTTCACGTCCAGGATTACGCCCTGGATCATTAGATAGGAATCCAAAGATGAAGAGAGAAACAAAGAATATCACTACTGTGTAAACGAAAAGTTTGAGAGTAAGCATTACACAATCTCCAAGATCATTTTTTGGGAAAGAGGGGAATAGATCGTCTGTTTTTATACCACATATCCTATTTTGACACCATGAAATGAAGCGCTTTCTAGAAATAGAAAAATTTGTAATTTATAAAAATTATTTTGTCATAAGAGTCTTTCATTACTCAAATTTTATTTCATACCCAAAATTAGATATTCTCGAAGACTCTGATTGATAGAATTTTCGAAATAAATCATGAATTTTCTAGGATAATATTAAAGATCTCAGCGAAAACTTACAGCAGCTTGCCAAACAAAGGCTAAGAGAAAAAAAAACAGAGGGATGACTGGCATAATATCTACAATCGGATTCAAAAAAGCATAGGCCTCTGGCAATTTGGCGAAGATAAAATGACTCGAATAAAGAGCCGAATTAATACAGATCAAACTAAAGATATTAAGCATAACAGACATTTTGTTCTTGGAGATAATTGCATTTTGATTGAGTTATTGATATGAAGTAAAAATGAAGAAAGTAAGGTATACAAAATTCTTCTTTTTCATTGAATTCACCCAATCAAAACCCCTCCCATTCTCAAATAGAATAGAAGAAATTCGGCTTTCATACAATATCTTAATTGAATTATATGTAATGATCAATAAATTCCATTTTATTCTATATTTTTATTCTAATACTAACTAACTATATACGTATCAAAATCTTAGCAAGAATATATTCTCTAAATTCTATATTTGGACCGGAATTGACGATCAACTAATACTAGTATTATTCTTTATTAGTGTCGAATAGAAATTTAAATGGGGCGTGGCCAAGTGGTAAGGCAACGGGTTTTGGTCCCGGTATTCGGAGGTTCGAATCCTTCCGTCCCAGATCATATTTCATTCTAAATCTAAATTTGATTAGAATAAGATTCTTGTAAACAACTTTCTGTTTATGTTTAAAGGTCTAATATGGAATAGAATGTGATTCCTATTTCTGATTATTCTCTAAATAAATCTTTTTTTTGACAAACTCGAACTGCATCGAGTTCAAATGACATGTGGAGACACCTAAATGAGATTTCTTTGTAATCCAAGTAAGATAGGCATATAAAGCACAATCCAAGGATTTTTATTAAAAAATCGAGTGGTTTGTTTTTGATTATATGTTTACTTTGCTCCTATTGAGTATTGAAGAAAGTTATTTACTTCGAAAAACCGTTCATCCGATATTGAATTTTCAATGATGCATATGCATTTTGTGCGAAAGAACCGAGCCTTCTTAGATCTTATTTTCTATTTTTTTAAATTCATTTTGTGCATCTCTTCATTTCAGGAGTTATTGGTACTATAATTGAATTTAATTAAGGGGATCTCCTTCTTTCTTAAGGCTCGGTTAGGGTAAAATAATAAAAAGTAAAGGGAGTAAGCGCTTAATCTATACTTATTCGGCTTTGTACCTATATAAGATAGCCAGCATCCCGAAAAAAGGGGGGTATCCCCCCCTTTTTTTATTTATTATGATTTTTCATTCTTGGGGAGTAGATCGAAGTTAATTAGCAAGGGCAAGTATTAAGTTCAATATCTTTGTCTATCCAAATTTCATTAATAAACAATCAAATTACGCGATCTAGTTTATTTGAACCTTTAGGTATTTCGTGTTTGACTCTAATGAATAATTAGAAATCGATGGAAGGAGCGGGAAAATTGAGATAAATGGATTCATTCATTCTATTCACTTTACTTTCATTCCTTTATTTCTTTTATGACAATCTTATAGACTTATAGAAAGATTACTGAATATCAAGTTAAACAAAATAGGAAAATCCGTATATAAAATGAGGAAATGCATAGTCTATATGTATATATTGTTATTGTTCTATTTCATTGAGCGTCGTTTTTCGTTGTGAAACAAGAATTTTGTGATTTCTTAAATTGAAAATGAAAATCTCAATATCTAACATAGAATATCTATAAGAGTGACAATCGTTCAATCTATCTGATAGATATAGATAGGAACTATTCTTTTAGCTATTTGATAAAATAAGAATCGAAAGAATAAGGACTAAAATCTTCCCTACCATCAGTCTTTTTTATTTATTTCATAAAAATAAACAACAAATTTTATTTATTGATTTGTTGTTTGATACGTTTATTGGCTTTAAATTTGAATTATTGGTGATTCAATTCCAAAAGAAATAGAGAAATCTTTTATGATGATCAAATTTGATTCGTACTCTAAAACTTTATTCAAATAATAATATCAAAGTAGGAAAGTTAATTATAAACTCATTAATTTTCATGATTCTTTATGAATGAAATCTTTTATATTTTAAAGTTTAAAGGTGTGCGCGGTTGGTGAATCTATATTTTTGAGTTATTTGTAGATATTCAAAAAGAATTAAGTTATTCATTTTTTTATTTCTATTTTAGAATCTAATAATTGAATCTAATAATTGATTTTGACAATTAAAAAAATCTTGCATTTATACTATAACGATAAAATTGGGGTTATGTTGAATTCGTGCTAAAACTTCTTTAGAAATATTTCTATCCATCTATCTAGAAGAAAGGTGATAGATTACTATGTACCGAATGAACCAATGATTATTCACGATTCCATAATTGAATCAATTCCATACCGGTTCCAAATTATAGAAATGTTATGGTAAAACTTCGTTTGAAACGATGCGGTAGAAAGCAACGTGCGGCTTGAAAGACATGATCCGTTGTGGACTTACATCCACCATTTTATATAAGGATGAAGGTGCTCTTGGCTCGACATCATTTATATTTCTTCTGTTTTACTAGAAACCTCGTTGGGTTGTAATGTAAATAGTCCATGATGGAGCTCGGGTCGAAAGTATTGATTCATTTCTCAGGGGCAAAGATCTAGGGTTAATGTCAATCAATAAATTGGAAGAACTTCGTAAGTATATCTTCGATAGAGAAATTGAAAGGGTTTCACGTTTCTAATCTAATAAAAAATTCTTGGAATTGAAAAAACTCTTTTCATACAAAGTGTATTACATGAGAATCAACCTTTTCTATGATTCTTTACTTTTACTATAAATCAATCGCAAAAAAGGGTATGTTGCTGCCATTTTGAAAAGATTAAGAATCACCGAAGTTATGTCTAAACCCAATGATTTAAAACAAAGATTAAAGGATCCCAAAACAAGAAAATACCTTTTCCATTGTTTCTATAACTAGACCATAATAAAAATTAAAATCGATTTGAAACGAAACAAACAAAAAGAAAGGGGGTTTAAAGACCGCTCAATAAATGAAATGCGTAAAAATTTTCCTTTGAGCCATTTGAGAGTTATCTAACTTGAGTTATGAGTACAAATGATTTTTTTTTCAGGAAGTAAAAATAAAAAAAAAGAAGGATTTAAACCATAATCTAATTCATCTAACCATTTTATAGACCCATTTGTGATTGTATGTAATTCTATACATAAATAGAACTTAGAATCATTTTTTCGCGAGCCGTACGAGGAGAAAACTTCCTATACGTTTCTAGGGGGGTTATTCATCTACATCTATCCCACTGAGCCGTCTATCGAATCGTTGCAATTGATGTTCGGTCCCGAAGAGAAGGAAGAGATCTTCGGAAAGTTGGTTTTTATGATCCGATAAAGAATCAAATAGATTTAAATGTTACTGCTATTCTATATTTCCTTGAGAAAGGTGCTCAACCTA